CAATCAGAGGAATAATTGGGACTACGGTCTCGAATTTCTTAATAGCAGTATCTATTCGAAACGAATTCTCTAGCATTTGACTCCTTATCACCGAAGAGTTTAGTCGTACACTTGAAAGATAGCCCAGAAAATAGAAGGGATGATTATATAATTGCTTTATATGGATCCTGGCCGGTTGAGACCACAAGTCAAAATGACATTGCCAAAAGTTGACAAGGTGAGATTTCCATTTCTTTATCAGAAGACGAGCCCCCCTTGAAGCCAGAATCGATTTTCCTTGATATCTGACATAATGCATAAAAGGGTCTTTGAACAACCATAGGGTTTTCTGAAAATCGTTACAAAGCACTACTACAAGATATTCTATTTTTGCATAGAAATGTGTTCGCTCAAGAAAGGATCCAAAAGATTTGGATCGTAAATGAAAGGGTTGTTTACGGAGAAAAATGAATATGAATTCACATTCATATACATGAGAATTAGAGAGGAACAAGAAGAATCTTTGATTCTCTTTTGAAAAAAGGGAAATGGAATTTTTTGGAGTAATGAGACTATTTGAATTCCAATACTCGTAGAGAGAGAATCGCAATAAATGCAACGAAGGAGTATCTTGTATCCAAGAGTGAAGGGTTTGAACCAATATTTCCAGATGGATGGGGTGGGGTATTAGTATATCTGACACATGATTTAAATGTGATAACTTGTCCTCGAAAAAGGGAAATATTGAATGAATAGATCGTAAATTATGAGATTTTGCTATTTCTTTTTCTTCTAGGGAAGATACCAATCGCAGCGAGAATGGAATTTCCACAACGACTGCAAAACCCTCCGATATCATTTGAGAATCAAAATGATTGTTGTGCCCAACGAATCGACTTTGATTAGAATCATTAACCGAAATAATCAAACGATTCTGTTGATGCATTCGAGTAATTAAACGTTTCACAATTAGTGAACTGGATTTATTGTCATGATCTAAATTTTCCACCGGTTCATAAAGAATCGATCCATTTAAAGCATGACCATGAGCAAGCGCGTAGATATATTCCTGAAATAGAAACGGATATAGGAAGTATTGTTGCCGAAATCCATCCATTTCTAAATATCCTTGTAGTTCCTCCATTTCCATTTGAAATTACACTTGAACCAAATGGGGGATTTCTTGAGTTATCAAATAATACATAGTACGATACGGTCAGAACAAGGTATATAGTAAGAAAAGAATAGATACCCCGGAGCCAGAAAGGACAATCAACGGATCCTATTTCCATCCAATTTATTTATGTTCGTTATAGTTACAAGAGATGGTTAGAAATCCTTTATTTTTACAACCCGATCACTCTTTTGACTTTGGAATAATGAATTTTGATCAGTATACCGTTTCTTCTACACATTCGTCTCCACTACATAATAGAGAACATAATAGAGAATAGTTAGGATTCATGAAAAAAAAAAGGAATTGATGATCCACTCACAAGAGAACCCTTTCCCACATCAGGCACTAATATATTTTTAACGTCTAATTAGATCGGGTAATCATTCGAATTAAGAACAAACAGAAGCTCGTTGCTTTTGGTTTCCCTATAATTGGAGCTATAGGGCTCTATCCATTTATTCACTCGACCCAACTTGAATTGATTTGACCCCTTTCCAAGAAAAGAATCAAAACAAGATTTTGTATCGATCCGTTAAGGATGAAGTATTCTAAGAGTTCTCCATTGATACGACATGCTGTTTTTTCCTTTCATTCCCTTTCAGGATCAGTCGTGGTCTTACAAACTCCACCAATGGTATGGACGAATCCGTTGCTTCATCAAAATGTGTAAAAGACCATAGCCGCACTTAAAAGCCGAGTACTCTACCGTTGAGTTAGCAACCCATATAAATAGGGTGTGTAGATACGATCGGAATAAAAAATAAATAAAGAGATTCGATTGCCCGACCTCGTCAAAACATTGAACTAGCAACAGATCAAAAAGAAAGATTTGATGATCAATTGTGAACATAAAAATGAACAGAGATCAGATGAAAATACAACGGATTCTGGGATAAATTATAGAGAAAATCTAAATAGATGTAAAAATGGATAGACTACCCATACTCTATTTTTTTTTTTGTTTTTCATTATATTAACTAAGATACTTCTTGTGTCACAACGAAATTGACGAACCCATCGTTTGAGTGAAATAAAGAAACAAACTTATGAAATGTGGATAAATAGATCTATTTATCCACGATCGAATTATATTTGTTCGATACACCATTGTCAATATGAATTGAATGTTGAGAAAACCAATTCAATAAATAAAACAAGGACTTGTGTTGGAGTGACACTACAACATAGATAAGGGATGAAGTATGAGTGGGGAAATAAATAAGGAATTCCGGTAGGAAAAAAATGTCGGGTTTATTCAATATTTATTCAATAGAGGTACAATAAGCAAGATTGACCTTTTGTTTGTTGGTGGAGTCCCAACGAAAACCATCTGATTGATGGTAATCCCATAATTTCCCAGTTATTTCATCTATTCACTCAATCTTTTTTCTATCTGTCTCATATCAAGAGAAGATATTTTTTTTATAGTTCTATGATACGGGGTCATGTGAGAGCAACAATGAATAGAGAATAGAGAAAAAAAAAATAAGGAATGGTGGAGAAACAATTAGACAAAGCTAGATACTGGCCCCCCCCTTTTTTTTATTTCATTAATTTCATTTGATTAATTCGAAATTCCTTAAATACCTCCGCCTTCTTTGAAATATCATGAACAGTTCCTGTAGGTTGAGCGCCTTTTTCAAGGAAATATAGAATAGCGGAAGCATTTGAATAAGTTTGGTTCTTTATTGGATCGTAAAAACCCACTTTACGAAGATCTCTTCCCTCTCTTCGGGATCGAACATCAATTGCAACGATTCGATAGATGACTCATTGGGATAGACATAAATGAACAACCCCCCCTAGAAACGTATAAGAGGTTTTCTCCTCGTACGGCTCGAAAAAGAATGATTCGAATTTATGTATTGTAGTGGCAAATAGATCCACAAAATCATCAATTAGACTATGATTTGAGTCATTTTTTTTTTGTTCTTCCTTCCTGAAAAAAAAAAAAAAAAGAAATCTCATTCGTACTCATAACTCAAGTTGGGTAATTCTCAAAGAGCTCGAAGGGAAATCCTTAGACATTTATTGAGCCGTCTCTAACCTCTTTTGTTTGTCTCGCCTAGAATCGATTTTATTTCTTCCCCATTCTGATCTAGTTGTTGAGACAATTGAAAACGGTGTTTCCTTGTTCCGGTATCCTTTATTTTATCTTTGCTTTGAATCCTTGGGTTTAGACATTACTTCGGTGATCCTTAATTGTTTCAAAATGGTAGCAACATACCTTTTGTTATTTCGTTCTATGGAAACGATTGATTCCCCTGTGATACACTTTTGATCGGAATTGGTAAAACTATTTCGACAAATTCATTTTACTTTTTTTTTTTACTTGTTCGAACTTGATCCTTTCAATTTCTATACCGAAGATATACTTACGAAGTTGTTCCAACTTATTGATTGGCATTAACCCTAGATCCTTCTCTCTGCTAAATGAACCAATTCTTTATGCTCGAGCTCCATCATGTGCTATATTATAATTATATTATTTTATTACAACCCCAAAATTGGGGTCCTAGTGGAATAGAACAAACTATGTCGAGCCGAGAGCATCTTCTTTGATATATAAAATGGTGGGTACAAGAATCCACAGCCAATAATGTCCTTCAAGTCGCACGTTGCTTTCTACCACATCGTTTCAAACGAAGTTTTACCATAACATTCCTCTAATTTTGGACCGGTATGGAATTGATTCAATATGGAATCATGAATAGTCATTGGCTCAATCGGTATATAGTATATGAAGTCCTCCATACTTTCATTTTCATATATGGATCTGGAGAAGTCTCAGCAAGAATATAATTTAACCCCATATTTTATTAGAAGAATGAAACACATTTATAAAAAACACGAAGAAATGCGTTGCTTAACACTTCTTTACATCTTCAACAGATTGTTAGGGATGATGAATCATGAAAGATCCAATTCTTTCTCAAACAACTAAAACTAAAGAAGGGTCTTTAATTAGATTACCGATACCGGAACAGAATGAGTCATTAACCAAATAAGCTATTCCAATGACCGGGAAAGATCGCAAGTGACTCGATAGGATAGATTCACCAATGTCACACTTCTTCGAGTAGAAAGAATTTATAAGGAATCATAAAAAACAATTTCAAGAATTTCCTACTTCGACATCATTACTGGAAATAAGTTTTCCAGTAAAGACTGAATTGAATCTCTAAATCCATCAACAAGTCGGTACAACGAGGATCTAAAAATGTTTAGCGGATATCTGATTAATTAAATCAGACGCGAGTTTGATCATCATAAGAGACCTCTATGTTTCCTTTCCGATTGAATCATCAATAATTTAAACCAGATAAATGGGTCAAGAAACAAATCCAATTGTTTTGTTTTCTTGGGGATGGATAGAAGGGGCTCATGAAAGAAAAGATTAAGGTCGGTATTCTTTCAGGTATTCTTTCATCTGATTTTATCGTATTCATCAGATACACCAAACAAGTGTTACCGGGGGTAATCGTGGGTATTTAAGGGATCGCAGATCTTTTTCGCCAAAACTGAAACACCGGTGTCACTGATCACTGAAATAGAACAATAACAATACATATAGGCATGGTTCATTTTCTACAGATTTTTCCTTACTTCAGATTCAGGAATCTTTCCATAAAGTAAAGTGAGTGTATGAATCTCCCCCCTCCCCCAATTGATCGCTACATTGATTTCCAATTATTCATTGGAGCCAAATCAAATACAAAATAAAAGAAATTAGGTCCAAAGAAAATAATCTGTTCCTTATTGAATTTTCTTGTTTGTTAATAAGATCCGGATGACAAGGGTCTTGAAATTGATACCTTCCTTTCCTTTGCGGATTAACTCATATCGACACGAATTCCATGGGGATCATGAATCATACCCAAAGCCAATTTAAAAGGATCTTCTTATGGGATGCTATCCTGTCTTGTATAAGTACAAAGCAAAATGGGTTCATATCAATTCGTTGTTACTATTTTGTTTGATTTTGTCCCACCCCAGTCTCAGGAGCTTTAATTCCAGCGATGGAATTAATACCAAGAACCCTCCCGTTTTTTAGGATTCAGGATCCACATAGAATTAGTCATTTTGTCTACCCTATCTTTATTTATATTTACTTTAGGGAAGGTAGAGACTTCTCTTTTATTTCGCATTTCGACTCAGAATGCATCATGTGAGAATCCAAATATCATAGATATGGGGCATAAAGTTTATCCAAATGACTAACTAACCTTCAATATGAATATGGGCGAGGGGGCGAACATATGCTGAATGGCCCACCCAGTTTTTTTTTTTTGAATTTCACTTTGATCTTTGTTCCCATCCTACCTATATCAAAAAAGATATTTATTTCCATCCACATGTCATTGATACTCGATCCGTTTGTTTGTGAGAAACAAAATCGAAAGGGAAGATATGATTCTATAGAAGAATCATTAGAAATCACAAAGAAAGATTGGATCACATTGTATCCAACATTACACCCTTAAACAGAAGATTGTTAAAAAGAACAATCTTTGTTATGATAGAATTGGTCTGGGACGGAAGGATTCGAACCTCCGAGTAACGGGACCAAAACCCGTTGCCTTACCACTTGGCCACGCCCCATTTTTATTTCTATTCGACACCGATAAACACTAATATCGGTATTGGTTGTTCGTCAATTCCAGCCCCAATATCTATTGAATTGGTTGTTGCTATGATTCTACGCATGTAGATGTAGAATCAAAATGAATTTATTGATCATTACATATAATTCAATTAAGATATTGTATGTAAGGTATGATTCCTTCTATTCTCATTTGAGAATTGAAGGATTTTTGATTGAGGGAGTTCAAAGAAAAAGAAAGATTTTGCGGCCTACTTTCCCTTCTTTCTTCATTTTCCCCTTATATCAATAACCCAATAATAATGAAATTTTCTCCAAGAACAAAATGTTTGTTATGCTTAATATCTTTAGTTTGATCTGTCTTAATTCTGCCCTTCATTCGAGTAGCTTTTTCTTCGCCAAATTGCCCGAAGCTTATGCTTTTTTCAATCCAATCGTAGATGTTATGCCAGTCATACCTGTGCTCTTTTTTCTCTTAGCCCTTGTTTGGCAAGCTGCTGTAAGTTTTCGATGAGATCTTTAATACTGTCTTAGAAACATTCATGATTTATTCGATAAAAAAAAAATTCTATTCTTAAGAATTGATAAGATCAGATAATGAACCCTCGACTCAAACATGGAAATTCTTTTGGATAACCGAGATGAATCGGAATCACCTCATTTCTTCATTCCTTCTGGGGGTCGAAGACCCTATGTATGGTCCCTACAATACCTAATTGTAGGTATGAGAGATCATTTTGTTAACGAAAGAATCAGAATCTTATTACAAATGCATTCCTGCAAATTCCTTATGTTTTCTAGAAACCGCTTCTTTTCTTGGTGTCAAAACGGAATATGTGGTACAAAAATGGAGAATCTATTCCCCTATTTCCCCCAAAATGATCTTGGAGATTGTGTAATGCTTACTCTCAAACTCTTCGTTTACACAGTAGTGATATTCTTTGTTTCTCTCTTCATCTTCGGATTCCTATCTAATGATCCAGGACGTAATCCTGGACGTGATGAATAAAAAAATCAGGGGTTTTTCCTTGCTCGATTTCTGAATTTTCTTAGGATTTTCTTTCTCCATTCCATACATTTAACTATGAGAAAGGGGGTTAGAGATTTTTTCGAATTCGAAAGGGAAATATCAAGTGATCAGAAGAAACGGAGAGAGGGGGATTCGAACCCTCGGTACAAATAATTCGTACAACGGATTAGCAATCCGCCGCTTTAGTCCACTCAGCCATCTCTCCCAATTTTAAAAGGATAATTCATATGTGACGCGTGAAGTAAAGGTTGATAAAAGTTTTTCCTTATCTTTCTTTATTCTATAAATATAGACGAATTTGATCAATCATCAATTCCCTTTAGATAATGATTCGAAACCGATATCTCCAATAGAAAGAGTACCTCTTTGATTTCGTCCGAAAAGTTCTTTCTTTTATTCCCCCGGCCTGGCCAGTACCTAGCCAGGCCATTCCTTGTTCCAATGAATCATAGATCAAATGATTTATTTGATTTGAAAACGAAAATGCTTGTTATTGAAGCAGCAACAAGGCTATTTCCATTCCTATGATAGGAGTGTCATTTCTTATTATGTTTTTCCTTTTCTCGATTTACTTAAATGGAATAAAAAAAACATATTTTTTTCTATTATAATAGAACTCATATATTTCTTCAAAGAACATGTTTGAACTTGAACCCTTGAGTCCACAACCAAAACAATAGGATTTTTCACTCGATCCAATCGACCCGAATT